ACCCAGATTCCGGGACCGTACAAGCCTGTTACATGAAATGCACCAAAACCAAAACAAGCCACCCCCGAAAGAAATAAATGAATTCCAAAAATCTTAGGCAAATCCAAAGAAGGTTTTCCTGTACGTTCATCACAAAATATTTCTAGATCCCAATACACCCAATGCCAAATAGCTGCCAAAAAGCACAAGCCAGAAAACACAATATGCGCGCCAGCCACACCTTCGTAACTCCAAATGCCGGGATCCGTTATAGTCCCCCCTGTAATACTCCAACCGCCCCATGAATTGGTTATTCCTAAACGGGTCATGAAAGGTATAACGAACATACCCTGTCTCCACATTGGATCAAGAACGGGGTCAGAGGGATCAAAAACTGCTAATTCATATAGAGCCATCGAACCAGCCCAACCAGCAACCAGAGCTGTATGCATGATATGGACAGAAATCAACCGACCAGGATCATTCAATACGACGGTATGAACACGATACCAAGGCAAACCCATGGAAATACCCCTTATATCAAAGAAAAATGACACTATGTAACTTTATTGCATTGGAAAAGACTATAACTATGCAATGGATCCCTTTTGTTCAATCGATTATCTAGCAACAAGGGTTAATGTTTCTTCTATTCGGTTGGTAATAATAGAACAATTATGTTTGTAGGAACAAAGAGAAACAAATCTATTCTATACCCGATAAGTAGCAATACGCAATGGGGAGTTGATACCATCTTCTATCAGTAAATGCTTTCATACTTGTTCATTATTGGAAGGCTATATTGGTAAGAATTTTTTCTTAAACTAAACCTTTCTAATCTATGCAGAAAATAGAATAATGGGTGATATTATAAAAACAATAACCTTAATTATTACGTTTCCACATCAAAGTGAAATAGAGTACTTAATTATTTTTTCTTTCATTTAATGCCTATTGGTGTTCCAAAAGTTCCCTTTCGAAGTCCTGGAGAGGAAGATGCATCTTGGGTTGACGTATAGTGCGACTTGTCAGATATATTGGGTCATATGGGATTTCCCCATTATCTCTCCCGATTGAGATATCCTCCATTTCGCCCAAGAAAGATTGATTAAATCATCCAAAATTTGGAGCGTGAAATGCAATTCGATCCGTTTTTTAGTTTTAGGGGGATTCAGGTTAATATTCTCACTTAGAATAATTTATGGTTGGCTCGGTTGGACCAATAAAATGAAGTATCCAGGCTCCGTTTATAAAAACCCCAATCCCAATCGGGAATATATTAAAAATTACTGCTTGTATTATATAGGTTATTTACTTTAACTCGAAATTTTTTCGATTTGAAATTAAAAATAGCGCTCTCAACTTTAATGATTTGAATGAAAGTAATTAATCTGTTGAATATGGAAATTGACGAAAGAAAAGATATGAAGTAAATAAAAAAGGGGAATTTTAACAAAAAAAAAACAAGCGGTATTGGAAACATTTGTTCTATATGGGCAAATCGAAATCGGGCAGATCGTTACCCGGAGTAGAGCATAAACCTAAAAATTTCAAGAGACCCATTCAAGAACAAGAAAATGACATCGTGATTTGAGTTGAATCTCGATGATATGATACATCAATGAAAAGTAAGTTCAATAAGTTTAGTAAATTCTTTTTTTTTTTTTTAGTAGAATTTTATTCTATTTTAATTATAGAAATTTTTTTATATTATATATTATATGGGTAATTAGGGAATTGCGAAAAAGTAATCTTTTTTGAAAAATCGAAAAGGAGATTCTTGATTATTCATCATAAGTTGGAAAAATCTCTATGAAAAAAAAAAGGATGTAGAATCTACACATTGATTTTTTTTCACAATTTTGTTTGAACCGTATGCATCAAAAGGTGCATGTACGGTTCCTAAGGGATAGAATTTTACCCGAATCAACCGACTTTATCGAGAAAGATTACTTTTTTTAGGCCAAGAAGTCGATAGCGAGATCTCGAATCAACTTATTGGTCTTATGGTATATCTCAGTATCGAAGATGATACCAAGGATTTATATTTGTTTATAAATTCTCCTGGCGGATGGGTAATACCCGGAGTAGCTATTTATGATACCATGCAATTTGTGCGACCAGATGTACATACAATATGCATGGGGTTAGCTGCTTCAATGGGATCTTTTATCCTGGTCGGAGGAGAAATTACTAAACGTTTAGCATTCCCTCACGCTTGGCGCCAATGAGTTTTTTATTTGAAAGAAAAAATAAAACTATGCCTTCACCATATCAAATATTAATATTTAAGTAATAATAGCATGGCACTTTGAATTCGATATGAGATATTTTTCTCTATTTTATTTTCAAAACCTTCAATTATGTATCGAAAGAGGAGTATGAGATGAAGAGTATTCCCGATTTCTTTATTTTATATCAGGAGTCCATTTCAGCGTCACAAACTTTTTTTTCATAAAAAAAGACTCTATTTATGTTTGAAAGAGTACAAAAAAATTTTCTTTCTTATTTTTCGAATCAAAAAGAAACTTTGGGATTGCTTAACTACAGATGAAATAAATATATAAAGCAACGGAGCCATCATAGTATTTTTAGCTCCTACGAAAAGAAGGGTGGTAATTGGATAATTTACTGATCTGGATCTAATCAATTCTAGATTTTCTCTTTGTTCAACGGAAAATGAAAGTAAATTCCATTCTATAGCCGTATGCAATGCGAAAAAAATGCCCGTACGGTTGTTCAATTCTATCTTTTTTATTCTTAATTCCATATTTTTTCTATTCATCACATTACGCGAGATAGAAGAACTTTTTTATGGTATATATCATCAGGGTAATGATTCATCAACCCGCGAGCTCTTTTTATGAGGCCCAAACGGGAGAATTTATCCTGGAAGCGGAAGAACTTTTGAAATTGCGTGAAACCCTCACAAGGGTTTATGTACAAAGAACGGGCAAACCCTTATGGGTTGTATCCGAAGATATGGAAAGGGATGTTTTTATGTCAGCAACAGAAGCCCAAGCTCATGGAATTGTTGATCTTGTAGCGGTCGAATAAAAGGAATAAAAATAGTTTTAAACATTTGAAATTTTTTCTTGTTACTCGGTTTACCATTCTGTGTTTAATATTCCATTAACTATAAAAAAAATTCGGTTAGGATTGATCTAAACCAGCCCATTATGTATATGATTCAGCATGCCAACTATTAAACAACTTATTAGAAACACAAGACAGCCAATCAGAAATGTCACGAAATCCCCCGCTCTTCGGGGATGCCCTCAACGTCGAGGAACATGTACTAGGGTGTATGTGTGACTCGTTCAGATTATGAGCTGGAACAAAAAAAAGCAAATGAAAGGAAAGAATTTTTCCAGTATCAATAATCAATAACTGGTGAATGGTATAAAACTCCAGTCACTATCTAAAATGAAAAAAAAAAATAATAAATTCATCTATTGGGTATGAAATTTATGGTTTCTATTGGTATAAATCGGGTTTAAGATAAGAAAAAATTTCCCATTGGTAACGAACGTTATCCATTTAGCAGGGAATCTTATTTTAAAAGCAAAAAAATTCGGCTCCGATTCTTGCAAGAACGGACTAACAGGGTCAGCTATCCAGCAAACCTTCAAAATTAAATACCGTTACTGTATAGGTGGATCTCGTTGTGAAAGACCTATTACTGGATAATTCATGGGTAGAGCCAAAAGGTTTGAACTGTACAAGTTATCAATAAGATTCCGGAAATGAAGGAAAGGGGCTCCGGTGTATAGAGAGGACCTCACCGTTTTAAAAGTAACCATAGAAACGAAGGAATCCACTATTTCTTTAATCATCTATATTTAACTTGAATTCACATTTTTTTATTTACTTTTTTGATACATTAATAAATTTTTTTGTCTCGTTTCAAGACGAAATGTCGAAAAAAAGAAAAATAACAAAAATAGTGGTTGGGAAGGTTATAGTAGCAAAAGCCATTGGAATTTTTATTTTATACATTGGAAAAATCCGTTTTGTTATTAATAGACCAGAAGGCGAAAAGAATAACTTAAAGAAATAAAATCGATTAGTTATTCATCAAAGTTTCAATTATTCAATGACTAGAGTTAAACGGGGATATATAGCTCGAAGACGCAGAAGAAAAATTCGTTTATTTGTATCAAGCTTTCGCGGGGCTCATTCAAGACTTACTCGAACCATTGCTCAACAGAAAATAAGAGCTTTGGTTTCGGCTCATCGGGATAGAGACAGGCAAAAGAGAGATTTTCGCCGTTTGTGGATCACTCGAATAAACGCAGTAATTCGTGAAAGAGGGGTATACTATAATTATAGTAAATTTATACACGATCTGTACAAGAGAAAGTTGCTTCTTAATCGTAAAATACTTGCACAAATAGCTATATTAAATAGGAATTGTATTTATATGATTTTTAATGAGATCTTAAAAAAAGAAGATTGGAAAGAAGAATACCTCGAAACGATTTAAATGAAGTTCCCCGGAGTTTATTCTCCGGGAGTATAGAGTAGAAATTAGTCTAATAAAATATGATAAATAAAAAAAAATCAACAAATCCATTCAAAAAAAAATTCCCAATTTTTATATTATCTTACGCCGTGACAATCAAATCTAGATTCGACAATTTTTTTAGAACAAAACTGCAATCCGTGCTTGAGTTCAGATTCCAATTTTGATTCAATTATTAATTAAATAAATAGAACGAAAAAGAATAAGTCTATTATTTTATTTATTTTTGGTTCTAAAACTAGCAGTTCTAGTAGTCGACTCGGTTCTTTCAAATTGTTTCTCATTATTAAGAAAAGGTAACAAAGATAAAATACGAGCTTGTTTTATAGCAATAGTAATTAATCGTTGTTGTTTCAAGGTCAATCTATTCACTCGCCTAGATAAAATTTTTCCTTGTTCACTAATAAATCGACTAATTAAACTCATGTTTCTATAATCTATTCGATCCCCCGATTGGATCGGGGGCAAACGCCTACGAAAAGCTCGCTTGGATTTAATAAAGGGTCGCTTGGATTTATCCATAGTTTGTTTAGTTTATTCTTTATACATACCGAAAATCCTATTTCTTAATTCTAATTTTTTAGGTCCAGCCAAAATAGGATCTGATTTGTTTATTTCTATTTTTTTCTATAATTTTTTTCTATAATATATAGTATATATATATAATATAATAATATGAAATATTTACTATAGAAATAAGAAATATATTAGTTTTCTATTTAAAAAAAAAAAAAGTAAATGATATAGATGAAAAATGTTTTGTCCCCTTACTTGAAAGGATAATAGATAGACGTTCGGCTCGATCTATTTCTTTATCTCTCCATGAATTGTATGTTTGTAACAATAGGGACAGAATTTTCGCAATTCCAACCGACTAGGCGTATTGTGTCGATTCTTTTGAGTAATATATCTGGAAACGCCCCTTGATCCCTTATTAACACTCTTTCGAACACAACCAGTACATTCCAAAATCACTTTTACTCGAACATCTTTACCCTTAGCCATGAACCTCCTTTGTATATTTAATTCAAGCAACTTTTCTATTTTTTTCTTTTCCTTTCTTCAAGAAAAATAGAAAAGTTGCAAAATATAGAAGTTGCTAACTCGAATTTCTAATCACAGTAATTTCATTTTAAGTATCTTGGATAATACGCTTATCCTAGACCCACATTTTCGTTTCCATTCGAGCCTGAGAGCCTAAGTTTTGATAAGGTTGAATCCACTTTCTTCTTTACTCAACTAATCCTATTTAGTTTTTTTTTTAAATAAAAAGAGGGGAGGGATTAGTCACAGATAGTTGATTCTAGCTCTAATCTTCGTTAACCCCTTACCCGTCTCAATAACTAGAATCAAAAAAAGGGGAATGTCAACGCATCTGGGAAAAAACGATTGATTTCTATTAATAGACCGGCTAAAGACCCAAACCATAAAGTACTTAGTACCGGTGCCACGGAAAGATATGTTTTGAAATCGCGCATTGAAAATCCTCCTTTTTCATTTCTTTAATATATAAAATAAAAGTAATACATATCTAATCTATAATCCTATGTATAGAGTCAAAGACTACTTGTATTTGTACACGAAATCCCTAAAAAAAAATCTACGTACTTTTACTTTTTTACTTCGAGTCGATAAGATATTTTTTTTAAGAAAAAGAGTAACATGCCCCTTCCTATTGAACTGAGCATTCCCGAAACGAAAAGTCTTTTTTTTTTAGTTTACAACAGGTTTTTCATATACATAAATATACAAATCCTTTTTATTATACCCTTATATGATAAAAGACCAAAAAGAAGAGGAAATAGCAGTGCAAGTTTAATTATGAATTTATATGAGAAATAAGAATGTGGAAAACAAGACAAGGATGTTTTACAATTACACTATAAAAACCAATTGAATTGAAAGGGATGTAGCGCAGCTTGGTAGCGCGTTTGTTTTGGGTACAAAATGTCACGGGTTCAAATCCTGTCATCCCTACCTAATTACTTTTACTTTGAGAAGTAAGGAGGAATTAATTGAAATTTTGATTCAAATTGGACATGCCTAATCTCTCATTTTATTTATTATACTCTATATGATAAATAATGTATGCATGCAAGATGTAGATAGAGTTTTCAGTTATAAAAAAACCCTTTCTTTCCAGTCTTATCTATTTTGATAAGAAAGCGCTCTTAGTTCAGTTCGGTAGAACGTGGGTCTCCAAAACCCGATGTCGTAGGTTCAAATCCTACAGAGCGTGATTCCATTCTTGTTAAGTCAAATTGAATTAGACTGAAATAAATGAACAGTAATCGAATCTAAAATTGACCTCCTCCTTTCTTTAATCCACAGGAGGTCAATCAAAAAAAAATTTGTTAATTAATCAAAGATCCAACTGATCACCACGTCTGTATTGTAAATATGCAGTTACAAATAATCCAGCCAAAGTAATAGGAATTAGGCCTAAGACAATTCCAAATAGAAAAACTTCAATCATTTCAATTTGTTTGAAAAAAAAAAAAAAAAAAGAAAGGTAATATCTATCCATAAATATTAATCTGAATTGCCCATGAATCTCAATAACCAAAAATTATCAATTGCTGCAGTAAAGAACTAGAAACATGGGCGGAATCCCACAGAAACATTCCTTGAGTTGTTCATTCAATTAATTTCAAATAAGTCGTATCTTGTTTAGACCTATAAATAGAGCGGAGGTTATAGTTAAAGCCGCTAGTAAAAAACCGAAATAACTAGTTAGAGTAGGCATGAAGGAGCTAACTAAAATATGTTCTTTTTATACATATGTGTCTAAAGCATTTACCTAAGTTTCCATTTAGAAATAAAATAAGCAAAAATCGCAATTCAAAGAATAAGTTCAATTGAATATTTTGAATTCATCAACTATTACATTATAGATGTCACTAACAAAAATAAAGTAAGGTCGGTATAAAAAAAACGACACGGCTAATTATCTGTGACATCTACGCATCTCATAATTTTCAATCAACATATTTTTT